AAAAGGGAAAAAGATTTCTGAGAGTTGTTTCATGGATCCGCAAGAGAGTACTTGGGTTCTCCCAATAAATAAAAAGTGTATCATGCCTGAATCTAACCGGAGTTCGCGGTGGTGGAGGAACCGGATCGGAAAAAAGAGGGATTCTAGTTGTAAGATATCTAATGAAACCGTAGCTGGAATTGAGATCTCATTCAAAGAGAAAGATAGCAAATATCTGGAGTTTCTTTTTTTATCCTATACGGATGATCCGATCCGCAAGGACCATGATTGGGAATTGTTTGATCGTCTTTCTCCGAGGAAGAAGCGAAACATAATCAACTTGAATTCGGGACAGCTATTCGAAATCTTAGGGAAAGACTTGATTTGTTATCTCATGTCTGCTTTTCGTGAAAAAAGACCAATTGAAGGGGAGGTTTTCTTCAAACAACAAGGAGCTGAGGCAACTATTCAATCAAATGATATTGAGCATGTTTCCCATCTCTTCTCGAGAAACAAGTGGGGTATTTCTTTGCAAAATTGTGCTCAATTTCATATGTGGCAATTCCGCCAAGATCTCTTCGTTAGTTGGGGGAAGAATCAGCACGAATCGGATTTTTTGAGGAACGTATCGAGAGAGAATTTGATTTGGTTAGACAATGTGCGGTTGGTAAACAAGGATCGGTTTTTTAGCAAGGTACGGAATGTATTGTCAAATATTCAATATGATTCCACAAGATCTATTTTCGTTCAAGTAAGGGATTCTAGCCAATTGAAAGGATCTTCTGATCAATCCATAGATCATTTCGATTCCATTAGAAATGAGGATTCGGAATATCACACATTGATCGATCAAACAGAGATTCAGCAACTAAAAGAAAGATCGATTCTTTTGGATCCTTCCTTTCTTCAAACGGAACGAACAGAGATAGAATCAGATCGATTCCCGAAATGCCTTTTTGGATCTTCCTCAATGTCCCGGCTATTCGCGGAACGTGAGAAGCAGATGAATAATCATCTGCTTCCGGAAGAAATCGAAGAATTTCTTGGGAATCCTACAAGATCAATTCGTTCTTTTTTCTCTGACAGATGGTCAGAACTTCATCTGGGTTCGAATCCTACTGAGAGGTCCACTAGAGATCAGAAATTTTTGAAGAAAAAACAAGATGTTTCTTTTGTCCCTTCCAGGCGATCGGAAAATAAAGAAATGGTTGATATATTCAAGATAATTACGTATTTACAAAATACCGTCTCAATTCATCCTATTTCATCAGATCCGGGATGTGATATGGTTCCGAAGGATGAACCGGATATGGACAGTTCCAATAAGATTTCATTCTTGAAAAAAAATCCATTTTTTGATTTATTTCATCTATTCCATGACCGGAACAAAGGGGGATACACGTTACACCACGATTTTGAATCAGAAGAGAGATTTCAAGAAATGGCAGATCTATTCACTCTATCAATAACCGAGCCGGATCTGGTGTATCATAGGGGATTTGCCTTTTCTATTGATTCCTACGGGTTGGATCAAAAAAAATTCTTGAATGAGGTATTCAACTCCAGAGATGAATCGAAAAAGAAATCTTTATTGGTTCTACCTCCTCTTTTTTATGAAGAGAATGAATCTTTTTATCGAAGGATCAGAAAAAAATCGGTCCGGATCTACTGCGGGAATGATTTGGAAGATCCAAAACTAAAAACAGCGGTATTTGCTAGCAACAACATAATGGAGGCAGTCAATCAATATAGATTGATCCGAAATCTGATTCAAATCCAATATAGCACCTATGGGTACATAAGAAATGTATCGAATCGATTCTTTTTAATGAATAGATCCGATCGCAACTTCGAATATGGAATTCAAAGGGATCGAATAGGAAATGATACTCTGAATCATATAACTATAATGAAATATACGATCAACCAACATTTATCGAATTTGAAAAAGAGTCAGAAGAAATGGTTTGATCCTCTTATTTCTCGAACCGAGAGATCCATGAATCGGGATCCTGATGCATATAGATACAAATGTTCCAATGGGAGCAAGAATTTCCAGGAACATTTGGAACATTTCGTTTCTGAACAGAAGAACCGTTTTCAAGTAGTGTTCAATCGATTACGTATTAATCAATATTCGATTGATTGGTCCGAGGCTATCGACAAACAAGATTTGTCTAAGTCACTTCGTTTCTTTTTGTCCAAGTCACTTCTCTTTTTGTCCAAGTCACTTCCCTTTTTGTCCAAGTCACTTCCCCTTTTCTTTGTGAGTATCGGGAATATCCCCATTCATAGGTCCGAGATCCACATCTATGAATTGAAAGGTCCGAATGATCAACTCTGCAATCAGTTGTTAGAATCAATAGGTGTTCAAATCGTTCATTTGAATAAATTGAAACCCTTTTTATTTTTATTGGATGATCATGATACTTCCCAAAGACCGAAATTCTTGATCAATGGAGGAACAATATTACCATTTTTGTTCAAAAAGATACCAAAGTGGATGATTGACTCATTCCAT